TTTACAGATAGACGAAGGGGTTCGATAATTAATACCCCCCTTTTCATCAATTCCGTAAGAGTTAAATTCTTCTGAATTAGCATTATATCCAGATTTATTTCCTTACTCTGAATAGAGGATATAGTCATTTTTCTTGAATTTTTCAGTCTAAGCAGGAGACAATATACTTTGATATTATTGATCATTCTTTGATTCAAAGCATCATCCCATCTCAATTGAAAAAGTAAATATTTTTTCAGAAAGAAATCTAGTTCTGCTTCTGTATTGCTCTTGTATTGTTTTTTCTTTTTACGTTTTTTCATGTCTGATTCCGAATAATCTTCTTCAATATCTTTTTGTTGATTTGAAAGAGCAGATACAAGATTTCCTTGGTTTTGTGCATTTGATCTAAGATCTCTTTGGCCTGCGGATTCTTTTTGATTTTTATTCTTTAATTCAAAAGATTTTTTTTCATTTGATGGTCTAACCCCTTTTTGCTTTCTATTGATATTTTTATTTTCATTTATATTCAAATTTAAAAAAAGTAATTTGCTTGGTATAAACCACGGTTTCATTTTATATGCATTATAAAGAAGTACAAAGTCTGGGAAGAACCAAAGTTCCATATTCGATATGGGACGACTTAGTATTTCTTCATTCATTCCCATCCAATCAAAAAAGATCTTTTTTTGATTGGGTGAATTGATTTCTTGATCTTGATGAATTGTAAGATAAAAAAGATCTTTTTTATCAATTTTATCAATTATTTGATAATTAAAATTAACAGTCCCGGTCTTAGTATTTTTTTTATTGTTAGTATTGATCTTGATCCAGTCCTCAATATCGATTTTATTTCGAAGACAAAAATTGATAATTTTCCAATCAAAATATTTTCTATCCGGATTTTTTTCCATATACATAATATCATTTTTTTCTAGATAATTATTGATAGGGATATCCCATAGTATATCATATAATTTGTCTTTATATATGTTGTAATTATAAGAATTCTCTTGATTCTTATTTACTTGGAATGGCGATACATAAATATATGAGTCTTTCTTATTTTCATAATTAATAAATTTATAAGATAAAAGATTATATCTATAGTATTTTTGAAAATTCTCTTTTTGATTTAGTAATGAATATACTTCGTAATCATTTTTTTTTTTGTAATGAATTAATTGGTCTTTTTCATATGAATCCTCTTTGTTTAAATCTTGATTTTGATTTGGATGCCATTGATTGATTCTATTTCGCCCGTTTTGTGCTATTAATTTAGACCATCTAATCTGAGATAAATCGTATTGATAATGACTTCTTAACCAGTTTTTCCATTGATGTATTCCAGAATTCGGAAGTTTCTTATGTCTTAATTCAGAATAAATTATTCTTTGTGTTCCAAAATAATCTTTTATTGAAGTCTTAAGAAAAAAAGGCGTTCCACGATATTGAAGAATAGATCTTAACTTATACTTATACAAGTTAAGAATTTGGGTTTGTGATAATTTGTAAAATACATAGGCTTGTGACAAGGAGGATAAGTCGAAAAAATTCTGTGAATTCTTATTACTAATATGATAAAGTGACTTTTTTATAGTCGAAATAAAGTGAATTGTATTTTGATTTGTTTTATTGATTCTTTCTTGATTTGTTTTAGTATTGTAAATGGATTTATTAAAATTTTTTTTTGTTGATTCAAGAAAAAGTTGTATATTAATTATGGGAATATTAAGGATAGATAAAAGCATATCGATGTATATCTTTTCAATGAAAAATTTTATAAAATAATGTGATTTACGGATTAATCGAGCATTTCTTCTTTTTAATCTTTGCCAAATATTTTTTTGTGGTTCGAATTTTTTAGCATTATAACTTGTCTTATTAGGACTAACATTTTTTTCTGGAATCACTTTTTTTTTATCTTTTGTAATTCTTTCTATTTGATTTCTAATTGTGCTTGTTCTATTACTCAGATCCTTCATTTTTTTTTCGGTCAGTAAATAATTTGTCCAATCTGTAGATCGAATTCGACGAAAGGATTCATGAATTATTTGATTATGAGTTATAGAATCTTTTTCTTTTTTAGTTTCGTTTAATTTATTTATTTCTCTCAGTCGAAATAATACAATTGGATTTACTTTTGAGAATTTTTTTTTTATTTTTTTAAAAAAAAGAATTCCTTTGATAATCCATTTTTTTGGTTTTTTTATGATATTTAGAAATAATTTTGTTCTTTCTTTTAAAACTTTTAGAACTCCAAAATACTTCTTTTTCAATTTTTTCAATTTTCCTATTTTTTTTTGGAGTTTCTTAAAAATGGGTTTAAAAAAGGAAGGCCGTTTTCGGGGAGAACCAAAAGGGAGTTCGGTTTCCATTCCCCAAACTGTTAAAAAACAAAAATCATCTTTTTGCCCTTTCTTTTTCATTCGATCTATATGAGAAGACTGTGGCTTAGATCTATGCCAAGGTTTCAGGTAGAAAGGAAATAGGATCTGTATCTGAATGCCGTCTATTAACC